GATTTGTGCCAAAATCACAGATGCCAAGAATAACAGAAGGCCTTGGACTCGTAATGGATCTTGAAGCACTATTTCTGCGTCTCCCTGACCAAAACCTCCTACATTTGGATTACTTGTTAATGGTTGATCAAGCTTGATGGATTCACCTTCTGAAACAAGAAGTTCTGGTCCTGGAGGTATAATATCAACCACTTGACGTCCTTCTGAAGCATCAACTATGGTTATTTCATATCCCCCCTTTTCTTTACGTGCTATTCTGCTTACTATACCAGCAGATGTAGCATTATAAACTGTATTGTTACTCTTGCTACCATCAGGATAAATCTGACCCCTTCCCCTGTTCCCACCTACATATATGGGATATTTTAAGAAGTGAACGTCTTTTTTCGTAGCAGGGTCGGGGGAAAGAATAGGAAATACGATTTCACTATATTTCTGACCGGGAACAGGACCTATCACAAGAATATTTCTTTTATTAGGACGATAACACTGAAAAGAAAGATTGCCCATCTTTTCTTTCATTTCGGGAGAAATACGATCGGGGGGGGCTAATTCGAATCCCTCAGGTAAAATAATAACAGCTCCTACATTCAAAGCTCCCTTTTTACCATTAGCAAGAACTTGTTTAAGTTGCATATCATAAGGAATTCGAACAACTGCTTCAAATACAGTATCAGGAAGCACAGCTTGCGGAACTTCAATATCCACGGGCTTATTAGCTAAATGGCAATTGGCACATACAATTCGCCCAGTTGCTTCTCGTGGATTTTCATAACCCTGCTGCGCAAAAATGGGATATGCATTTGAAATAGATGCTCGAGTTATTGCATATATCATGATCGATACATAAATGGATCGAGTCATCTGTTCTTTTACCCAAGAAAAAGTCTTTCTATTTTGCATGGTCCAATCATTGATCCCCGGAATTTCTACAATAAATTTGATAGGTAACTAGTAGAATTCCCTATCCACAAATTTGCCATTGTATTGATTGTACTGAAAGAATTGTACTGGTGGAATAGAGTATGAATACCTTGAATTGAAAAGGTAGAAGTATAAAGAATAAGTAAGATGAAAAATGATTTATTTATACATGAAGAAAGATTCTGATTTGATTGATATCAAAAGATCTAATGAATTATTCATTCATTGAATGATAAATTACTACAAGCGAAGGAGATACACGATTTAAAAAATGGAAGATCCAATATTTCACAATTGTATCTAGAATCACTGGAAAAGTGGAAACAAGACCAGATATAATCTGATCATTCTGAGCCAATCCAAAATCGTTGTAGATCGAACCAATCATTAGTTCCCAACCATGGGTCGAGTGAAATCCGATCCATAAATCAGTAACTAAAAGAATCGAAAAAGCTTTGATTGTATCACTTAAGTTATAGAGAAATTCCTGAATCCAAGAATTTAGAATGAAAAGTTCTTCATTACCCAGAAAAAAATAACCACTTAGAATAGCGAAACAGATTAGATTTGTAGAGAAATGCAAAATGATATGGAAATGAGATTCATTGTGTCTTTGGACCAATTGTATTGTTTCCTTGTGCATTCCTATACGAAATCTTTGCATATGTGTCTCCGAGTACTCCTTTATCATCTCGTCCAACAGGAATAGTTCTTCTAATTCCATAAATCTTTCTAGAACATTTTTCTCTTGAATATCATTCAAAATGATTTCGGATTGCCTGGTATTCCACCAATTAAGAACCCAAGTTTCTAGACATTTATTAAATGAGAGAGAAATCCACCAGGGCAAAAAGAGTATAGACACAAGATATGGGAGGGAAGCCAATGCTTTCTTTTTTTTCATTCTGTATCCGTGATGTGAATTGTTAATGAACCTGTTTCATTCGTCGATTCTATCTGATATTTCTATGAAGAACGAATTATATAACAAGAGCCTATAACTCTAACAAGAACAAGGTATCGAACCTATGGTTCTTTTCCTATTTTTGTTTTTGTGTAAGAATTGAGTCTTTGGATCTAGAATAGAACATAGAAGAAGGGCCCTTTTCGAATGAAAAAAAAGAAGTAAATATTCTTTCCATATTCCAGAGATCTCAATTAGGCAAATTATAACCGATTTCCTCTTCATTTCTTCCTTTCGATGAAGACTCGAAAACCCATTTGAACTAACGAATATAATTTGGATTTAAAGACGAAACCTACCAGATCCTTTAATTCTTTTATTTCTATTTCGAAAGATTTCACTGTCTAACCGCAGCGCGGGGATAGGGTATCAATTCAAAGGCCTAAAAAGAGGAATTATGTTTTACGAAAATAAAAGAAATGTTAGGATATTTGATGAATCTATACTTATTAGACTTTTTTCTTTTTACTAGTATAAAGAATGAAGCTGGACGCCATGTGTATACAAAATAGTTTTTGTGTACAAATAGTTTCTATTCTCCTCAATCTATTTTCTTTCATTAGTTCTATTCTATTTTCTTAGTCCATATACGTCCTCCTGCTTTTGAGATGTATTAAGTTCCTTCTCTCATGCTGAGATTTCTTCTTCAGTTCATTTCAAAATACTTCAATGGGTACGCGCAAGAAATAGGCCAATTCGGCAGCTTTTTGTTCAATTTCTCGTGGAGTCAAATTCTCATCAGTACGGGTCAAGGGAATGGCTCCTTGGCCCCTGATTTCCATATAAAGGACACGGCGAGGGAAAAGACCCTCTCTCACCTCCATTCTGATTGATTGGATATCTTTCAGAAAGAAACGAAGGAAGATACGACGATTTCTTCCAGGAAATCCCCAACGAAAAAGGGACATTATCCCTTCTTTTCTATCAAATCGGTCATAACCACTACCTACATTCCATGAAATTGTGCACCACAAATAAGAACTAATGAATAGACCTGCGATCCCATAGAAAGACATCACGATCCCTTGTGGGAAAAAAAGGATTTGCTGAGACGGAAATACGGATATCAGATTTTTACCAAGATAACTGGAAGTTCCAACCACTAAGAATCCTAGTGAACCTAAAAAAAGGATACAGGCCCAGCAAAAATTACTTGTTTTTCGAGACCCCGTTATAAGTTCTATCCATATATGTTCTGATCGCCAGTTCATACTATACTAGATCCAGTTGCATTCGATTGGAATTGAGAGAATAACTCAAATGGATTTGACTCGATTTTTATTGCTTGATCCCGAAGTAACTTTCATCAACTAGCAGCATTCCGACGGGAACCTTTAGGAATAATTGGTTAGATACATTGAGTTTCTATTTCAAATATCTTTCAAAAAAGATTTGCTGATGATCATTTTGAATTTAATCATTTAATTGATTAAGCTATAATCGCATATACACGCATTAATGCGTATATTATGCATCGGCATCCATAACAAAACAACTATTTGTTTTCGGAAAGGCCACATATAATATATCCTACCATATTACATTAAAAGAGTATCTGTATGATGATCCAGTGTTGAAAGAAATTGATGAGATTTGGTCCCATCGTATTTAAACAATCTTATTTCTTTGGACATAAAGAGATAAAGAAGCCATTGCAATTGCCGGAAAGACTAGGCCCACTAAAGGAACAAAAATAGAGGGAAAGTTCAAATCTATCATAGAATGGGTACCTCGATTTCATATTTGTACCTATTATAATTCTAAATTATAATTATAAAGATATCTTATGCTAAGTCTATCTATTAGAAAGAATATTAAGAGAATCTTACTATGAAGTATTTCAGAATAAATAACGAATGTAGAACTAAATGAAGTGTACCTATTCCTCTTTCTACACGAATATGTATGAGAATCCGCTTTCAGAAATTGGATTCTTCTTCTCCCATCCTTATCTTCATCGTCTTTCCTTTCAAAACACCTTTTTTGTTTTGAAAGGAAAGATAGAAAAGAGTTTCTTATGAATTCCCGACTTTAACCAATCTTATTCAACAAAACGGGATTCCTAGTGAAAAACGGGGGTTCTCGCTAAATAGAAAGAACTTCGATATTCTTCTTATTTGTTATTTGAATATTTCTATTTTCTTTGAGATTTCTTCTTTCTTTTTATTTCATATTTTATTTTTCTTTCCCGGATTTCTCGGAAGGAGAAAGAAATTCTTTTTTATCTTGTCGATAGAGGTATGCTTATTCCTAATCAGGAAGAGAGGTAGAATAAAAAAAGGGATCCGGGGCAAAAAGTCATTATCCAAAACTTTTGACTCTTACTACACTTATAACTGATGTACCCAAAGAAAACACCATCTTCTTAGTTTTGTTTTTTTCATTATAATAAACTAAATGCTTATTCGCTACAAAGAAAAATAACTGAAGCTAGTGCTATACTTCCATTTGAAAATGAAGAATTTCAATCTTTTTTAAAATCTTTTTTTAATCTTGATTCAAGGGAAGGAAACCATGTAGCTGAAATAACTCATTCAGAACACCTTTTAAAGGATTACGTGGTACAATTGGGTCGAATAAGCCCTTATGGAATAAATACTCAGCCGCTTGTGAACCGTCGGGTACTGTCTTTTTCAATGTTTGTTCAATTACTCTTTTACCCGCAAAAGCAATGTATGCATTAGGTTCAGCAATAATGATATCTCCCAACATACCAAAACTTGCTGTAACTCCGCCAGTTGTAGGAGATGTAAGGATTGATACATAGAATAACTTTTTCTTTGATTGATAATCATATGAAGCAGAAGATATTTTAGCCATTTGCATCAAGCTCAAACTCCCTTCTTGCATGCGTGCTCCTCCAGAAGCACACACAATAATGACAGGTAGAGATCGATTAGTAGCATACTCGATCAAACGGGTGATTTTCTCACCTACTACAGATCCCATACTACCTCCCATAAACTGAAAATCCATAACTCCAATTGCTATGGGAATACTATTTAATTGACCTACGCCCGTTTGAACAGCTTCAGTTAAACCCGTTTTTCTTTGATAAAAAGAGATGCGATCTATATAAGGTTCCTCCTCTGAATGAAATTCAATGGGGTCAATAGAGACCATATCTTCATCCATAGGCTCCCAAGTGCCAGGATCAATAAAGAGTTCAATTCTATCTGAACTACTCATTTTCAAATGATATCCGCAGTGTTCACAAATATTCATTTTTGAACTAAAAGATTTTTTATAATTTAATCCATAACAATTCTCACATTGAACCCATAACTGCTTGTATTTTGTATTTCTATCGAGATCATTAGATCTTTCTCTTATATTTAAATAACTGCTATTAATTTTGATACTAGAATTTCCACTTTCAATACTACTTATACTTTCCGTACAAATGAAACTAGAAATGTAACTGTCGATACCACTGTAAATGTCACTCTTAAGACTGATTTCAAAACGAAGATAACTATCAATGCAACTATTAATGTGATTATTCCAATTAGATTGAGTATCATACATGGAATAATAATAGTAGTAATTACTACTATTAGATCCACTATTCAAATAACTAGGAAAAAGAATCTCTAGTTCACTCAAAGAAGAACTAGCATTGTCAATATCAAAAATATGATTTTCAATATCAAAATATACAGAAGAAGTGTCACCATTACTATTTCTAACTAAAAAAGTATGATCAGAGATCAAACTCCAAAAATTCCTGCTATCAAATAAATAATTTAGATAATTAATATTACTGAAACTAGAACTGTGCCAACTAGTAATCTTTTTCTCCGCATCATTTAGAATAGTTTCTTCACTTCCACTGGTATGTCCAAGAGGATCAAGACTATCCATTGATTTACTGAGTCCACACCTATGTTCTAACTTCTTGTTAGACAACATCGAATTGAACCAACATTTTTCCATAGATTCTTTCCGCCCCCTATTTTAGGAAAACCTAATACTAATAGATGAATAGTCATTCGATGAAGAAAAAATCATTTTACTATTTCTTTTTTCTTTCTCATCAGAATTCAAATGAAGCATATGATTATGATCCAATCATTAAGATTGTTAATGAAAAACGAGCGAGTCTTGAAAAGATCTCCTTTTGAGGAATCTGGTGAATCATTTCAATATTATGATAGAATCTTTTCCTCAAAAAAAGATATATAAAGACAGGTTTTTCTCATGTAAAACTTTCAATTCTCATCAAAAAGATACATAGTTGTTTCTTCCCATAAATTCAAAATGAATTCTCGTCTCTTAGAATCTCGTGTCATATAGTCAAATAAGAAAATGAGTTTCTATTACAACAGGGAACGAAAAAGACAATATACAGGATAGGGGTAGAAGGGATCCTTCCCTTGGCTTGATCTATGACCTGAAACTAAGGAATATAAAATGATCCACCAATCCAATCCCAAGGATCCATAATTCAGCCTATGGATCCAACAATAAAGAATAGAATAGATAAGTTGTTTAGTCTTCCTTCGATCTTATCTTCTTATGTTTATATTTTGTATATACTTGTATATCGTATTGTATATCTATCGTAAGGTCTGTACATATAAAAGATATATGCAAATACACAAAGACCCTCATAGTTCATAGTATTATAGGATTAGTATTATAGGATTAGTATAAGATGTCTTTTTTTTTATTCGGCCCAATCTTTCTTTTCCTCAAAAAAAGAAAGATTGGGCCGAGTTTCATTGCAATCAATTAGGAGAACAAACAGGAATTGCTAAATTATACGCGCTTATTTTGTCTCTTTATCTAGCTTATCCACTGGCTCGAACTCGAATGTGATCTCTTTCCATACTTCACAAGCAGCGGCTAGCTCAGGACTCCATTTGGCAGCTTCACGAATAATAGCATTACCTTCACGAGCAAGATCACGTCCCTCATTACGAGCTTGTACACATGCTTCTAAAGCCACCCGATTAGCTACTGCACCGGGTGCATTTCCCCAAGGGTGCCCTAAAGTTCCTCCACCGAACTGTAGTACGGAATCATCCCCAAAGATTTCGGTTAGGGCAGGCATATGCCAAACATGAATACCCCCTGAAGCCACGGGCAGAACACCTGGCATAGAGACCCAGTCTTGAGTGAAAAAGATACCACGACTTCGATCTTTTTCAATAAAATCATCACGTAACAAATCAACAAAACCCAAAGTCATCTCACGTTCCCCTTCCAGTTTACCCACTACTGTACCAGCGTGAATATGATCTCCGCCAGACATACGTAATGCTTTAGCTAGTACACGAAAATGCATACCATGATTTTTCTGTCTATCAATAACTGCATGCATTGCGCGATGGATGTGAAGAAGTAGACCATTGTCGCGGCAATAATGAGCCAGGCTAGTATTTGCGGTGAACCCCCCAGTTAAGTAGTCATGCATTACGATAGGAACTCCCAATTCTCTGGCAAATACCGCTCTTTTGATCATTTCTTCACATGTACCCGCAGTTGCATTCAAGTAATGTCCTTTAATTTCACCCGTTTCGGCTTGCGCTTTAAATAGTGCTTCGGCACAAAATAAGAAACGATCTCTCCAACGCATAAATGGTTGTGAATTTACGTTTTCATCATCC